ATAAATTAGAATTTGATCAGTGAATCATTTTTTAGTCATTTATTGCATGATAAATCACTACAAGTGACGGAGATACACGATTTAAATAACGAAAGATCCAATATTTAAAAATTGTATCAAGAATGACTGGAAAGGTAGAAACAAGACCAGATAAAATTTGCTCATAATGAGCAAATCCAAAATCTTTGTAAATATAACCAATCATGAGTTCCCAACCATGAGGCGAATGAAATCCGATACATAAATCGGTTAATAAAAGAATCGAAAAAGCTTTAATTGTATCACTTAAATTATATAGGAATTCTTGAACCCAAGAATTCAGAAGAAAAAGCTTTTCCTTACCCCAAAAGGAATAACCACTTAGAATAACGAAAGATATTAGATTTGTCGAGAAGTGCAAGATTGTATGGATACGATACTCATTGTGTATCTTGATGAATTGGATCGTTTCTTTGTGGATTCCTAGACGAAATTGGTGTAAATCGGTTTCTGGGTATTCCTTTATTATTTCATCCAGCTGGAATAGTTCCTCTAATTGTATGAATTTTTCTAGAACACTTTTTTCTTGAATATCATTCAAAAAAGTTTCGCATTGTCTAGTATTCCACCAATTAGTAATCCAAGTTTTCAAACTTTTCTTACAGCAGAGAGAGATCAACCCGGGCAAAAAGACTATAGATGTAAAAAAAAAAAAAGGAATGAATGCTTTCTGTTTTGGCATTTTGAATCTGTGAATTTTTAATGAACCTACCGCACTTGTTGATTCTATTAGATCGAGTATTTATATCGAGCATGAGTTTCTATTCTAATTAGAATGTATTGAGCCTATGAATCCATTTTCTCTTTTTCTTTTGATTCAATAATGAGTCTTTGCTTTGAATCTAGAAAGAATACAGAAATAGACTCAGAATACACTTCCAATTTGAATCAAGAAAAAATGCGATTTCCAGGATGTTATTCTCCCTTTTTTTGAGCAATACTAAAAGAACTTTTTCAAATTTTTCAAATAAAAAAGATTATTTTATTTTCGAAACGAAGAAACTCCCTTTCTTTTCTATCAAATATATCAAAAAAAATGAGCATAAAAGACTAGATGAATATTCAATAAAAAAAAAAAACAAAGAAATTCTCTCATCTTTTCTTCCTACTGCCAAAACATTTAGTCTTTAAAAAAAAAATGAATTTCAAAATACTTCAATTGGTACACGCAAGAAGTAAGCCAATTCAGCAGCTTTTTGCTCAATTTCTCGTGTAGTAAAATTCTCATCAGTACGAATTAAAGGAATAGCCCCTTGACCTCGAATTTCCATATAAAGGACACGCCGAGCAGAAACACCCTCTTTAACTTCTATTCTGATGGACTGAATATCTTTCATAAGGAATCGTAAAAAGATGCGACGACTTTTTCCAGGAAATCCCCAACGAAAAATACGCACTATTCCTTCTTTTCGGTCGAAAAGATCATAACCACTACCCACATTCCACAAAATAGTGCACCACAAATAGCAACTAATAAAGAGACCTGCGATCCCATAGAAAGACATTACAATCCCTTGTGGAAAAAAAACGATTTGCTGAGACGCAAATAACGATATCAAATTTCTACCAAGATAACTGGAAGTTCCAACCAATAAGAATCCTAATGAACCTAAAAATAAGATAAAGGCCCAGCAGAAATTACTTGTTTTTCGAGACCCCGTTATGAATTCTATCCATATAGATTCTGATCGCCAACTCATATATATTAGATCCAGTTATACAATTTTTTGGAATTGAGAAAATATGACTTTCCTTTTTTGTTTTCAAAATAATTCTCATGAACTATTTTGTTGTGAACCTTTACCTTAGGAGTAATTCATAGAATTGTTTCTATCTAAAATAAGAACATCTCCTTCCTTTATATGATCTTAACTATATAGATAAAAAATAGATAAAAATCAATATATTAGATTTGAATTTCATACATAGGCCCGATGGTAATCTATTTTTGAAAAGAGCGCAAATTTTTTACCCATATAATACGTTTACACATGCATAAGGGCTTTTTTTAGTTATGTTTGTAGGAATCTATGTATTATACAATATTCTACTAAATGGGTCTTATCAAATCGAAGCTTTTAAAATCAAAAAGGAGTGATACAATTAGGTCTCATCCGATCTAAAAAATCTTATTTTTTTGAATATGAAGAAATAAAGAAGCCATTGCAAGTGCCGGAAAGACTAGGCCTACTAAAGGCACAAAAATAGAGGGTAAGTTATTGAAAGTTGTCATAAAATGGGTACCTCAATTTAATATTTGTACCTGTTATTGTTATATTCTGAATTCTAAAGATATCTTAGAATATTTTGTATTTTTATTATTTCTATTATATATATTATATAATTATACTAAGTATCTTTAAGTAAATATATATCTAATACTAATATAGATATAGAACCTAATAGAAATATAATAAAAAAATAGGTACAAGAAACGCCAAACAAAATAAATGGACTTATT